GGAAACAAAAAATATCCTTTACATATCCACCTAGTTTATCTACTTTTTCGGAAATGCTAGAACGAAGAATTGATTTTTACATTTATGACAAAGATCTTTCTATTTCTAATTCTTGGATTCATACCAATGAAAAAAAAAAGTGCAATTTAAACAATGAATTGAGAAGTCGAATCAAAATTTTAGAAAAAAATGGGAAATCTTCTAGTCTGGATATGCTTGAAAAAAGAACCCTAATCTGCGATGATAAAAAAAAAAAAAAATGTTTGCCGAAAACATATGATCCTTTTTTAAACGGACCATATCGAGGAACGATAAAAAAATTATATTCACATACAATTATGAATCCTTATATAGATACAGAATATTTAGAAGAAATTCTTTTGATAAATAAGATTCATGATCTACTTCTTAATAATTCCTTAGAACTCTATCGTAAATCTTTTTTTAATTATACAGAAAAAAAAGAAATTGATATTGATTCAGAAAATAAAGAAGAATCTTTGAAATTTGTATTTGATGTAAATACAACACATACAAAAGATCAAAAAATAATTAAAAATGAATCTATTGAAATTAGAAGAGAAGAAGTTACTAAAAAGGTTTCCCAATGGTCATACGAATTAACCGAGGATTTTGAAGAAGAGGAAGAAGAATTTACAGAAGAAGATAGTGGGATTCATTCAAGAAGAGCCAAACCTGCCATAATTTATGAAGATGCTGATCCAAATAGTGATGATACGGAAGAGATAACTTTGATACGTTACTCCCAACAATTTGATTTTCGTCGCAATTTAATCAAAGGATCCATGCGCGCTCAAAGACGTAAAACAGTTATTTGTAACCTTTTTCAAGCAAATTTGAATTCCCCACTTTTTTTGGATCGACTAGACAAAACATATTTTTTTTTATTTTTTGATATCAACGAAATTAAGAATCTCATTTTTAGGAATTGGATGGGGAGAGAACAAGAATCAGAATTTAAAATTATAAATTTTGAAAATGAAGATACAAAAGAAGAAAAGAAGAAAGAGGAAAAAGAAGATCAAAACGAAGAGTTAGAAAGATCAGAAATTTTGGATGCCCTTCTATATACTCAAGCAATAAGAAGTTTTGCGTTAATAATCCAATCTTTTCTTAGAAAATACATGATATTGCCTTTATTAATCATAGCTAAAAACATTTTACGTATTTTATTATTCCAAGTCCCGGAATGGCACAAAGATTTTAAGAAATGGAATAAAGAAAAATATATTAAATGCACCTATAATGGTGTTCAATTATCGGAAACAGAATTTCCCCAAGATTGGTTAACGGACGGTATGCAGATAAAGATTGTACATCCTTTCTGTCTAAAACCTTGGCAAAAATCTAAGGTACGATCTCACCATAGAGATCAAATGAAAAAAAAAAATAAAAAACAAAATTTTTGTTTTTTAACAGTTTGGGGAACGGAAACAAAACTTACCTTCGGTTCTCTCCGAAAACGACCTTTTTTTTTTAAACCCATTTATGAAGAACTCAAAAAAAGAAATAAAAAGGTAAAAAAGAAATTTTTCCAATTTATAAAAATTTTAAATAAAAAAAGAATTATAAAAGTTAGAAAAGAAAAAACAAAATGGGTTATCAAAATAATTCAAGTTATAAAACTCATAATAAAAAAACTGGAGAAAGTAAATCCAACTTTATTTTTTGAATTGAAGAAAAAAAATATATATGAACCCAATGAAAACGAGAAAGATTTAAAAATAAATAGTAAGATTATTCACGAATTACCCGTTCTAATTCGACCGATGAATTGGTTAAATTATTCACTAATGGAAAGAAAAATGAAAGATCTTTCTGATAAGACAATAAAAATCAAAAATAAAATTGAACAAACTACAAAAGAAAAGAAAGAAAAAGAGATAGTTCTAATTTATGATAATAAAATATTGGAATCATATAAACATCTTTGGAAAAATTTAAAAAGGCAAAATATTCGATTAATGCGTAAATCACATTACTTTATCAAATCATTCATTGAAAAAATATACATAGATATTTTGTTATGTTCCATTACCTTTTCTAAGATCAATGCGGAACTTTTCTTTGAATCAACAAAAAAAATCTTTAATAAATCCATTTACAACAATAAAAGAGATCAAAAAAAAGAAGGAATTGATGAAATAAATAAAAATAAAATGAATTTGATTTTTACTATAAATTTTTTTTTTCCAAATACTTATAATACTGAAAAAGGGAATAAAAATTCTAATATTTATTGGAACTTATCTTCCCTGTCTCAAGCATATGTATTTTACAAATTATCACAAACCCAATTACTTAACCAATTATTTAATAAGTATCACTTGAGACCTATACTTCAATATCAAGGGAACTCTCCCCTTTTTAAGGATAAATCCAAAGACTTTTGTATGGTACATGGAATATTTCATCCCAAATCAAGATATAAAAAAATTCATACATATGTAATGAACGAATGGAAAAACTGGTTAAAAGGTCATTATCAATATGATTTATCTCAAAAAAAAAAGTCTCGATTAATACCTAAAGAATGGCGAAATAAAAGAAATAAACCTCGTATGATTAAAAAAAAAGGGGAATCAATTCAATTGGATTTATATAAAAAAGTTAATTCCATAAAAAAAAATGACTATGCATTGAATTCATTTATGAGTCAAAAAGACAAATGGAAAAAACATTACAGATATGATATTTTATCATATCAATACATAAACCCCCCTAATTCATATATTTCCGAATCAACATTAGAAATAAAAGAGGCCCAAGAAATCCCATATTATTCCACTACATCGAAACCTGAATCTTTTTATATATTGGTAAGCATACCTAATAATGATTATCTAGAAAAAAAATATATTATTGATAAGAATACCAATTTGGATAGAAAATATTTTGATTGTAGAACTCTTTCTATTTGTTTTAGAAAAAATATTGAGATCTGGACCAATGCTGATATTCGCGGAAAGATTCATAAAAAGGTTAAGGCTGAAATTAATATTAATAAAAGAAATATGATTCATCAAGAGATCAAACAATGCAATCAAAAAAGTTTTTTTTTTGATTGCATGGGAATGAATAAAAAAATATTCTGTGATACCGCATCAAATAATGTCAATCTAGAACCTTGGTTCTTTCCAGAACTTGGGCTACTTTTTGATGTATATAAGATTCAACCTTGGATCATCCCAATAAAATCACTCTTTTTAAATTTTTATACAAATGAAAAAAGTAAAAACATCAACAGAAATACAAAGGAAAATCCTAATATATTATATAAAAAAAAAAAATATCTTAAAGTAAAAAATTTTGAGCAGGAAGAACACGAACAACAAAGCGAAGGAAATTTTGTATTGAATCTACTAAAACAACAGAATAAAAAAGATGTTGAAGAAGATTACGGAAGATTAGAAATGAAATATAGTATAAATAGTATAAAACAAAAAAAATATAAAACCAATAAGGAAATGGAACTATATTCCCTTTTAAAAAACTCTTTACTTTTTCAATTAAGATGGACTAATCTATCGAATGAAAAAATATTGAAAAATATAAGGACGTATTGTGTTCTACTTGGAGTGAAAGATCTAAAGGAAGCTGCTATATCCTCGGTTAAAAAAGACGAAATAAACCTAGAAGAAATATTTATTCAAAAGGACTTAGTTCTTAAAAATTTGATAAGAAGGGGAGTATTTCTTATTGAACCAATTTGTATATCTATAAGAAGGGATGGAAAATCTATTATATATCAAACTATAGATACTTCATTGGTCGATAAGAAGCACCAAACGAATAATAAATACACAAAAAAGGGATATATTGAAAAGGGGGAGTTCAAAAAATACATTGTACGACACAGCAATATATTTTTTAGTGTAGACAAAAATAATTATGATTTCCTTATTCCTGAAAATATTTTATCTCCCATACGTAGGAGAGAGTTTCGAATTCGAATTTGTTTCAATTCCGAAAATTGTAATGTTGTGGATAAAAATCCAAGATTTTGCAATAAAAACAAAATAAGAAACTGCGGGCAAGTTTTGAATAAGGACAAGCATATTAATACAGATGAAAAAATTTTGATGAAATTAAAATTTTTTCTTTGGCCCAATTACCGATTAGAAGATTTAGCTTGTATGAATCGCTATTGGTTTGATACTAATAACAGCAGTCGTTTCAGTATGTCAAGAATACATATGTATTCACAATTCAGAATAAATTCAATTCCAATGAAAATTATAAATTTTATAGTGGATTTATTCAATATTGTGTGATGTATTTGGTAGATGAAAACCTCAATATATACACTGTATAAAATTATAATATATAATGCTGATTTTATAGTGTATCAAATTTCACTAGGAGAAGCGGAATCCCTTTAAGTCAATTTAAGTCAAAAGAATAAAAATTGTTTTCTTTCCTGAATACATATATATTTTATATATTTGATCCAAATTCAATTGAATTTGGATCAAATATATAAAATATAAACCAACCACATAAACAAAAAACAAATGAGTATATGAATAAAATAAATCCAATTTTGATGTATACTAGATAAAAATAACTAACATAATAAATACTATTATTTTTCCTGATCGGTAAAATTAACAGAAAAGACAGATATAAATCTTAATTTATGGTCAAAAATTCATTAATCTCAGTTATTACAAAAGAAGAAAAAGAAGAAAATAGCGGGTCTGTTGAATTTCAAGTATTCCATTTCACCAACAAGATAAGAAAACTTACTTTACATTTAGAATTGCACAAAAAAGATTTTTTATCGCAAAGAGGTTTACGAATAATTCTGGGAAAACGTCAACGATTATTGACCTATTTGTCAAATAAAAATAAAGTGCGTTATAAGAAATTAATGGATCAGTTAGATATTCGAGAAACAAAAAATCGTTGATTTTATTTAAATTTTTTCTTTTAGTTTATTATTCTTATCATTGTTATTTTTTGTTTTTTTTTTTTNAATTCTTTTTTCTTAGTTCAGTTATTAGCATTAGATTTTTCATTTTAAGAAATTCATGAAATAAAGAATTAAGGAAAAAAATATGACTGTACCAACTACAAGAAAAAATTTCATAATAGTCAATATGGGCCCTCACCACCCATCAATGCATGGTGTTCTTCGGCTGATCGTTACTCTGGATGGTGAAGATGTTATTGACTGTGAGCCTATATTAGGCTATTTACACAGAGGGATGGAAAAAATATCGGAGAACCGAACAATTATACAATATTTGCCTTATGTAACACGTTGGGATTATTTAGCTACTATGTTCACAGAAGCAATAACAGTAAATGCACCAGAACGATTGGAAAGTGTTCAAGTGCCTAAAAGAGCCAGTTATATCAGAGTAATTATGCTCGAGCTAAGTCGTATAGCCTCCCATTTGTTATGGCTTGGACCTTTTATGGCCGATATCGGTGCACAGACTCCATTTTTTTATATTTTCAGAGAGAGGGAATTTATATATGATCTATTCGAAGCCGCCACAGGTATGCGGATGATGCATAATTATTTCCGCATCGGAGGAGTAGCTGCGGATTTACCTTATGGCTGGATAGATAAATGTTTTGATTTCTGTAATTATTTTTTAAAAGAAGTTGTTGAGTATCAAAAACTTATTACGCGAAATCCCATTTTTTTGGAACGAGTTGAAGGAGTGGGCATTATTAGTGGGGAGGAGACAATAAATTGGGGTTTATCAGGACCAATGTTACGAGCTTCTGGAATCCAATGGGATCTTCGTAAAGTTGATCGTTATGAGTGTTACAATAAATTTGATTGGGAAATCAAATGGCAAAAAGAGGGCGATACATTAGCTCGTTATTTAGTACGAATCGGTGAAATGGAAGAATCCATAAAAATAATTCAACAGGCTTTAGAAGGAATTCCCGGAGGACCTTATGAAAATTTAGAAAACCGCCGCTTTCATACGACAAAGAATTCCGAATGGAATAATTTTGAATATAGATTTCTTACTAAAAAACTTTCACCCAATTTTGAATTGTTAAAACAAGAACTTTATGTAAGGGTAGAATCTCCAAAGGGAGAATTAGGAATTTATTTAATAGGAGATAATAGTGTTTTTCCCTGGAGATGGAAAATTCGTCCACCCGGTTTCATCAATTTGCAAATTCTTCCTCAGCTAGTTAAAAGAATGAAATTGGCTGATATCATGACGATACTAGGTAGTATAGATATCATTATGGGAGAAGTTGATCGTTGAAATGATAATTGATACGACAGAAGTACAAACTATTAATTCTTTTTATAAATTAGAATCCTTAAAAGAAGTCTATGGACTCGTATGGATTTTTGTGCCCATTTTCACCCTTGTCTTAGGAATAACAATGGGGGTATTAGTCATTGTGTGGTTAGAAAGAAAAATATCCGCAGCAATACAACAACGTATTGGACCTGAATATGCCGGCCCATTAGGGATTCTTCAAGCTTTAGCGGATGGAACCAAACTACTTTTGAAGGAGGATCTTCTTCCATCTAGAGGGAATATTCGTTTGTTTAGGGTAGGGCCTTCTATAGCGGTTATATCAATTCTACTAAGTTATTTAGTAATTCCTTTTGGATATCACCTTGTTTTAGCTGATCTCAGTATAGGTGTTTTTTTATGGATTGCCATTTCAAGCATTGTACCCATTGGTCTTCTTATGTCAGGATATGGATCAAATAATAAGTATTCCTTTTCAGGCGGTCTACGAGCTGCAGCTCAATCAATTAGTTATGAAATACCATTAACTCTATGTGTATTAGCAATATCTCTACGTGTGATTCGTTGGAACATGAACTTTTTTTTATCTCTTTTCTAGAAAAGAGATAAAAAAAAAATGAATTTAAATTTAAATACAATAGAAATCTAATTCAATATGTAAATAATGTAAATATGAAAATGAAATAATATAATATTTTTTTTTTTATTTTTATTCAACATTTTAGTTCGATGAGTTAAACCAGATAGTTATATGAGTGAAACAAAACTGCTACTCAATTTGCAGTAAAAAAGAATCTCATTCCCTAGAGTATAAGAAGGAAATTGAAGTAAACATAAGTTGTTTATCCCAAGATTGAAATTATTTGATTAATCATCATATCTTGAAGCGGGTGCAAAAGGTCAACAGTAAAGTATTTCTTACTATACTAGCTAGGGATCAATCAAAAAGAAGTGGGTAGTTAGGAACACCAAAGTACGCAAAGGATAAGTAATGGAAATAATGTAAGGTAATAAAATAAGTGAATTTTTGCATAAAATGAATCATAATAAGGGCTTGAAGTTGGTAGAAATAATCAAGCAGTACTTCCCCACGATTCCGATCTAGAGTATGCTACTATTCGCTGATTAAAGAAATAACTATCAAGAACGAATTAATCCTTTATTTTCTTTGCTTTTACTTTTGAGTTTTCAGAAAGAAGAACAGAAAAAAGACAAATAGAATGCAATACAATATATAGAATAAAAAGTTCATAATAATGATTCATTAACTAATGCCCAATTCTTTCTATTTATGACGAGCATTTAATTAAAGGATTAAGTTATTGCTGAACAAAGAGAAATTTTATAAATTCTGATTATATCATTATATTATAAATTATAAAGGATGAGATCAATTCGGAAGTGCTTTTTCTTATTCTAGCAGACAGAATTTTATTGGTCAAATTGAGGATTCTCCAACCCTCCAAATTATTTTTACATTCTTTTAAATTCTATTATAGAGTCCAAGGAAAGGAAAGCAATTAGTCCTTACCTTACATTTATTTGTGCCATAGAGGAGCCGTATGAAGCTTAGGTTTCATGTACGGTTTTGGAATAGCGATTGGAGCAGTGATGCTATCATCGACTATAATTATCTAATAGTTTAAGTACAGTTGATATAATTGAAGCACAGTCCAAATATGGTTTTGGGGGATGGAATCTGTGGCGTCAGCCCATAGGGTTTCTAGTTTTTCTAATGTCTTCTCTAGCAGAATGTGAAAGATTACCCTTCGATTTACCAGAAGCAGAGGAGGAATTAGTAGCAGGTTATAAAACCGAATATTCAGGTATAAAATATGGGTTCTTTTATCTTGCTTCTTACCTAAATCTATTAGTTTCTTCATTATTTGTAACAATTCTTTACTTAGGTGGGTGGAATTTTTCCATTCCATACATATCTATTACTGAACTTTTTGGAATAAATAAAATGTTTAGAGTCTTTGTAATAGTAATTGGTATCTTTATTACATTAGCTAAAGCTTATTTGTTTCTGTTCATTCCTATCACAACAAGATGGACTTTACCTAGGATGAGAATGGATCAGCTATTAAATCTTGGATGGAAATTTCTTTTACCTATTTCTCTAGGTAATCTATTATTGACAACTTCTTCTCAACTTGTTTCACTATAAAACTATAAAAAATAAGAAATTAAGAGAAAATAATAACGATATTCTATATTCATAACTTATCTCAACTAAGAGAAATAAAAATAAATTTTATTCATGGATATCTATAATATGTTCCCTATGGTTACTGGGTTCATGAATTATGGCAAACAAACAATACGAGCTGCAAGGTACATTGGACAAAGTTTCATAATTACCTTATCCCATACAAATCGTTTACCTGTCACTATTCAATATCCTTATGAAAAATCAATAACATCAGAGCGTTTTCGTGGTCGAATTCACTTTGAATTTGATAAATGTATTGCTTGTGAAGTATGTGTTCGCGTATGTCCCATAGACCTTCCTATTGTTGATTGGAAATTTGAAAAAGATATTAATAAAAAACAATTGCTTCATTATAGTATTGATTTTGGAGTCTGTATATTTTGCGGTAACTGTGTCGAGTATTGTCCAACAAACTGTTTATCGATGACTGAAGAATATGAACTTTCTACTTATGATCGTCACGAATTGAATTATAATCAAATTTCTTTGGGTCGGTTACCAATGTCAATAATTGGAGATTACACAATTCAAACAGTTATGGATTCAACAACTCAAATGAAAAAAGAAAAACCCTTTGGTTCAAGAACGATTACCAATTACTAAGATTTGGTTTGGAATCAAGTAGGATTAGCCAAATAACTTTATTTTATCTATATGATTTTTTTTATTCAATTTAGGAAGGTATCATATAAAAAAATAGTCCCTTTCCTGGCCCCCTTAGTAAGGTCATGAAATATTTTGAATTATTTATTTTTATTTTCTTTCATAATGGATTTACCTGGACCAATACATGATATTTTTTTAGTCTTTTTGGGATCAATTCTTATATTAGGAAGTCTGGGAGTAGTATTACTTATGAATCCCATTGATTCTGCCTTTTCGTTGGGATTGGTTCTTTTTTGTATATCCTTATTCTATATTTCATTGAATTCCTATTTTGTAGCTGCCGCACAGTTCCTTATTTATGTGGGAGCCATAAATGTATTAATCATATTTGCTGTTATGTTCATGAACGGTTCAGAATATTCCAATGATTCCTATTTGTGGACCATTGGAGATAGTATCACTTCACAGATTTGTATAAGTATTTTTTTTTCATTAATGACTATTATACCAGATACTTCATGGTACGGAATTTTTCGGACTACAAAATCAAATCAGATTATAGAACAGGACTTAATAAGTAATGTTCAACAAATTGGGATTCATTTATCCACAGATTTTTATCTTCCTTTTGAACTCATTTCTATAATTCTTTTAGTTTCCTTGATAGGTGCAATTACTATGGCTCGTCAATAATATATATAATAAGAAATAAGAACTTCTATTTTTATAATTCAAAGAATGAAAAAGGATTCAATCTCTTATCTACTGTGAATATCCTCTTTTATCTTGTAATTCTTCTATTCTATTCAACTTAATTGGTTGAATTTTTGTTCATATTGAAATGAATCAAGATTGATGAGGAATTTGTCAATGATGTTAGAGTTTGTACTTTTTCTGAGTGTTTCTTTATTTTCTATCGGTATCTATGGACTGATCACAAGTCGAAGCATGGTTAGAGCACTTATGTGTCTTGAGCTTCTACTGAATTCGGTAAATATGAATCTCGTCGCATTTTCCGATATATTTGATAGTCGGCAATTAAAAGGAGAAATTTTCTCAATCTTTGTTATAGCCATTGCGGCTGCTGAAGCAGCTATTGGTCTGGCTATTATATCGTCGATCTATCGTAACAGAAAATCAATTCGTATCAATCAATCAAATTTGCTGAAAAATTAGTCATAATTTTTATATGTGAAAATATAAAGAATCTAAATAAATAAAAATGAAGATCTTTATATTAATCTAAAAATTTCATAAAATGAACATAAATTGAATTCATATGTCATATTTCATGGTTATTTAAAAGGAAATCAAAGTATCTTGGCCTTTTCTCATAAACAGATTTGAAAATATATTGATTCTTCAAATTTTGATAAATCATTGATTCATCTGGTATAAAATATATGATTTAGATCATTATACCAGATTGAAAATATTTTGTGTTCAAAACTGAAATTTATAGATCCAATGTCACATTCAGTCAAAATTTATGATACATGCATAGGGTGTACCCAATGTGTTCGAGCTTGCCCCACGGATGTATTAGAAATGATACCTTGGGATGGATGTAAAGCTAAGCAAATTGCTTCTGCGCCAAGAACCGAGGATTGTGTAGGTTGTAAGAGATGTGAATCCGCTTGTCCAACGGATTTTTTGAGTGTTCGTGTTTATTTATGGCATGAAACAACTCGCAGCATGGGTCTTTCTTATTAATATGTGACAAAAAACTCCACTTGAATCATTTGATTCCTCTTTACCGACAGATGCCCGTACTCGAGAAAAGAAAATATCTTATTCTTCTCCCGAGCACGGGATTTTCTTATAAAAATTTATCTTGTCTTTATCACGAGTTATTTTCCTTGGTTAACAATACTTATTGTTTTGCCCATATTTGCAGGTTCTTCAATTGTTTTTTTCCCTCATAGGGGAAATAAGGTGTATAGGTGGTATACTCTCTGTATATGTATCCTAGAGCTCCTTCTAATGACCTATGTCTTTTGTTATCATTTTCAATTGGACGATCCATTAACCCAATTGAGGGAGGATTCTAAATGGATCAATCTTTTTGATTTTCACTGGAGACTGGGAATCGATGGACTTTCCATAGGACCCATTTTACTGACAGGATTTATAACTACTTTAGCTACTTTAGCAGCTTGGCCAGTTACTCGAAATTCGCAATTTTTCTATTTCTTAATGTTGGCAATGTATAGTGGCCAAATAGGATTATTTTCTTCTCGAGACCTTTTGCTTTTTTTCATCATGTGGGAATTAGAATTAATTCCTGTTTACTTACTCTTATCCATGTGGGGAGGAAAAAAACGCCTGTACTCGGCTACAAAGTTTATTTTGTGCACTGCAGGAGGTTCCATTTTTCTATTAATAGGAGTTCTAGGTATGGGTTTATACGGTTCCAATGAACCAACATTAGATTTAGAAAAATTAGCTAATCAATCATATCCTGCAGCATTGGAAATAATATTCTATTTTGGTTTTCTTATTGCTTATGCTGTCAAATCGCCGATGATACCCCTACATACATGGTTACCAGATACCCACGGGGAAGCACATTACAGTACATGTATGCTTTTAGCTGGAATCTTATTAAAGATGGGAGCATATGGATTGATTCGGATCAATATGGAATTATTAGCTCATGCTCATTCTAGATTGTCTCCCTGGTTAGTGATAGTAGGAATAATACAAATCCTTTATGCAGCTTCAACCTCTCTCGGTCAACGCAATTTTAAAAAACGTATTGCCTATTCTTCCGTCTCTCATATGGGTTTCATAATTATAGGAATTGGTTCTATAACTAGCATGGGACTCAATGGAGCCATTTTACAAATACTCTCTCATGGATTGATTGGTGCTGCACTTTTTTTCTTAGGAGGAACCTGTTGGGATAGAATACATTTTGTTTATCTCGAAGAGATGGGGGGGATATCTATCCCAATGCCAAAAATATTTACCATGTTTAGTAGTTTCTCGATGGCTTCTCTTGCATTGCCCGGAATGAGTGGTTTTGTTGCAGAATTATTAGTTTTTTTTGGAATAATTACCAGCCCAAAATATCTTTTAATGCCAAAAATGTTAATGACTTTTGTAATGGCAATTGGAATGATATTAACTCCTATTTTTTTATTATCTATGTTACGTCAGATTTTCTATGGATACAAGCTATTCAATGTTCCAAACTCTAATTTTTTTGATTCTGGACCACGAGAACTATTTGTTTCGATCTGTATGTTTCTACCTGTAATAGGAATTGGTATTTATCCTGATTTTGTTTTCCCATTATCGGTTGACAAGGTAAAAGTTATACTATCTAATTATTTTTATTGAAAATATAAAAATTAAACTAATTAGAAAGAAAGTCTTATAATTATTTGACTTTCATATTTTCACAATTCTTCGTTGTAAAATAAAAAAAGAAGAGTGAATTAGAATTGTAATGAGATATATCTAGGGTTTTTGAGAACCATTTGAATAATTCCCCCATTCAAACGGTTTTCAAAAACTCCCACAAATTTTCATTGTGTATCGGACGATGTTTTTATGTATTCGTCATATAGTTTATTTTCTTTAATTAGATATTAATTGGAATGAACCGTAACTATGGAACCCGATTCCTAATAGATTGATCCCAAAATAGCATATCCAAATTAGGATAAATCCTATAGAAGCCATAAATGCCGAATTTGTGCCTTGGTCTTGGAATTTTGAATTTGTTCTAGTATGTAAATAAATTGCAAATATGGTCCAAGTAATAAATGCCCAAGTTTCCTTAGGGTCCCAATTCCAATAAGAACCCCATGCTTCGTTAGCCCATACTGCTCCAGAAAGAATGCCTATGGTTAAAAAAGTAAACCCTAAACTAATGACACGATAACTCCAATAGTCTAAACGCTGAATTAATTGATATTTGTAAAAATTTTGAAATGAGAGAAAAGAAGTATTTTTAAAGACACTCCCCTTTTCTTTGAAATATTCCATCTCACCAAAGAAAAACAACTTCCTTAAACTGAAAAAATTATTGTTTTTCAAAAAAAAGTTGATATTCTTTCGAAATGTAATCACTATAAGAGCAACTGATAATAACGATCCACATAAAAGAGCTGCATAGCTTAATAGCATCATACTGACATGCATCATTAACCATTGAGATTGTAGAGCAGGTACTAATATCGCGGGTTGATGCATTTCGGTTGAAAGACCTGACGTGGCGAAACCTTGGGTAAAAAGGGCACTTGGCGCAGTTATTGCACTTAAATTATTTTTATGATTCCCACGATATGGAATCCTATGAATAATAAAGAAACTCCAAGAAAGGAAGATTAATGATTCGTATAAATTACTTAAAGGAAAATGTCCCGAAGAAATCCAACGAATAACTAAAAACCCCGTTATAGATAAAAAAGTAGCTATCATCCCTTTTTCTGACGAATGACGTAATCCTTCAACTTCGTAGACTAATAAGTTCATCAAATGAATCATAATCACAATTGAGATGATTGAAAAGGAAATATGAGTTAATATATGTTCTAAGGTCACAAATATCATCAACATAAAAGGGTCCCTATTAAAGAATTGAAATCGGGGATTAAAATATTCTATAAAATATTCTATTATATCTATTGTGTCTATATTATTTATTATTTTATATGCCGCCACTCGGACTCGAACCGAGATGCTCTAGCACTGCTTCCTAAGAGCAGCGTGTCTACCAATTTCACCATGGCGGCTTACCTGAAAAAATAATAGGAAATTCATGTTGAATTGTCGAGATTCAATAGAGTTGGAAACAATGAAGAAAGATTCATTCCATATAAATGGAAATGTTAAATAATAATAATATTTATTAAGTATCTTCATAAGTTCAGTTTTAAAAATTAACTTTTCCATACTAGAAATCTAGCTTTTGTTACTTTTGTTAATCCGGAATAATCAGAATTCAAGAGTTTTGTTCTCAGTCATCAGTCAAGGTATAAAATTAAAATTTTTTTTTTTATTTCATTTATTTATACTCTAACTTAGAACCTCATTCACTTTCTTTTTTATATTTTTATATTAATTATTTATATTATTTAAATAAATTAAATAATATTAATATTCTGAATATTTCATATTACATTATCCAAATATCAGAAAAAATATATAAAATAAAAATCTATTTGTCTATTCAAATAAAATTGTTTTAGAATATCTTTTTATTTATTTTACTATTTAATTTTAATTTATTTTATTCTTTTTATATTCTGAAATAAAAATATACTCTTATATTATTTAGATAAATTTATGGAATAAGTATGTATAATAAATAATAAAGAATGATTTTTCTTTTGAAAAATATATGTCTTTCACATACAACGATAAAAATAAGTCACCTATTTTTGAATGGCAGTTCCAAAAAAACGTACTTCTATGTCAAAAAAGCATATTCGTAGAAATCTTTGGAAAAAAAAAGGCTCTTTAGCGGCAGTAAAAGCTTTTTCTTTAGCTAAATCCGTTTCCACCGGACAGTCAAAAAGTTTTTTTGTGCGACAAAAAAGAGTCTTGGAAAAATCTTAATTAATATGTATCAAAGAACTTCCAATTTTATATTTTTGAATTGGAAAACAAATAATTCAAATTTTCTAATGTTTTATTTTATTTAAATTTTCCATATTAGTTAAAACCAGGTAATATGAAAAATAAGAGTTTTTCTGTTTACTGGATTCAAAGTACTAAGTTAAGTATTGTGTATTTTATTTTTTTTTATAGTCTTTCTATTTATGAAAATTTATATTGATTTATATTGAGAATTCGTGAGATGATTTTTTCTTTCTTCATAATTGTGCTTTTCTATTTTGAAAAGTACAATTATGATATACAACAAATAATCTTAAATATATCTAAATCTATATATTTCATTATGTTTTATACTAAGGTGTAAGGTGTTAGGTCTCAAAATAATTAAAAAAACAAAATTCAAAAATATAAGGATATACAATATTTATCAAATATATGTACATAAATCTAATGTAATGTAAAGGTAAAATCCAATTATTCAAAATATAATGTGGTGTCATATCGTTTCAGAAAAGTATTTTTTTTTTCTAGAGTTGAAAGTTAGTTAATAACTAAGTAAAAAACTTGACTAATTATTTGATCATATTATTTGACCAACTCGTTGCAACTCTTATTTAAAATATTTGATAAAACAACAAATAAAAATTCCAATCTTTTTCATATCCTTTTTTCTTTTAGTTTTATTATTGTTTTGTTTTTTTTTTAAGATCTGAATTGGTGAATCGGAAACAATTATAATAAAAAAATAACAATTTTTGTTTTCTTATGGAATATACATATAAATATGCATGGATAATACCCCTTTTTCCGCTCCCAGTTACTATGTCAATAGGATTTGGACTTCTACTTATTCCGACAGCAACAAAAGATATTCGTCGTATGTGGGCTTTTCCAAGTGTTTTACTGCTAAGTATAGCTATGTGGTTTTCAGCCAATTTTTCTATTCAGCAAATAAATGGAAGTTTGACCTATCAATGTCTATGGTCTTGGACCATCAATAATGATTTTTTATTAGAGTTCGGATACTTGATCGATCCACTTACTTCTATTATGTCAATGCTAATTACTACTGTTGGAATCTTGGTTTTTATTTATAGTGACAATTATATGTCTCACGATCAAGGATATTTAAGATTTTTTGCTCATATGAGTTTTTTTAATGCTTCAATGTTGGGATTAGTTACTAGTTCCAACTTGGTACAAATTTATATTTTTTGGGAACTCGTGGGAATGTGTTCGTATTTCTTGATAGGTTTTTGGTTCACACGACCTGTTGCAGCGAGTGCTTGTCAAAAAGCTTTTGTAACTAATCGTATAGGAGATTTTGGTTTATTATTAGGAACCTTAGGATTTTATTGGATAACTGGTAGTTTTGAATTTCGGGATTTATTCCAAATAGTGAATACCTTGATCCATAATAATGGGGTTAATTCTTTATTTGTTACTTTATGTGCCTTTTTATTATTTGTCGGCGCAATTGCTAAATCCGCACAATTCCCCCTTCACGTATGGTTACCTGATGCTATGGAAGGTCCCACTCCTATTTCGGCTCTTATACACGCCGCTACTATGGTAGCAGCGGGTATTTTTCTTGTAGCTCGGCTTCTTCCTCTTTTCATAGTTATACCTTACATAATGAATATCATTTGTTTAGTAGGTATAATAACAGTGCTTTTAGGAGCTACTTTGGCTCTTGCCCAAAGAGACATTAAAAGAAGTTTAGCTTATTCTACAATGTCCCAATTGGGTTATATTATGTTAGCTTTAGGTATAGGCTCTTATCGAGCTGCTTTATTCCATTTGATTACTCATGCTTATTCTAAAGCTTTATTGTTTTTGGGATCCGGATCCATTATTCATTCAATGGAACCTATTGTTGGATATTCACCAGAGAAAAGTCATAATATGGTTCTTATGGGAGGTTTAACAAAATATGTTCCAATTACAAAAACTACTTTTTTTTTAGGTACACTTTCTCTTTGTGGTATTCCGCCTCTTGCTTGTTTTTGGTCTAAAGATGAAATTCTTCACGATAGTTGGTTGTACTCACCAATTTTCGCACTAATAGCTTGGTTCACAGCAGGATTCACCGCGTTTTATATGTTTCGGATGTACTTACTGACCTTTGATGGGTATTTGCGCATTTATTTTCAAGATTATAGTAGTTTTAGTAGTACAAAAAATAGCTCGTTTTATTCAATATCTCTATGGGGAAAGGGTACACTGAAGGAAGTAAATAGGAATTTACTTTTTTCAAAAATGAATAAGAATAGGTTTTGGTTTTTTTCAAAAGACCTCTCTAAAATTGACAAGAATGTAAGAAGTAAAATACTAAATTTTAGTACTTACTTTAGAAATAGGTACACTTATATGTATCCTCACGAATCGAGTAATACTATGTTATTTCCTCTACTAGTATTAGTACTATTCACTTTTTTCATTGGATCAATAGGAATTCCTTTTAACGGAGGAGTAATAAATTTAGATCTATTATCGAAATGGTTAACTCCATCGACAACTCTTTTTCATCCAAATTTTAATTCTTCTGAGTATTGGTATGAATTTTTGTCAAATGCTTTTTTTTCAGTAAGTATAGCTCTTTTTGGACTGTTTATAGCATCAATTTTTTACGGATCTATTTATTCATCTTTCAAAGATTTTGGCTTGATGAATTTATTTTTCAAAAGAGGTCCTAAAATAATTATTCTGGAAAAAATAAAGGGTGTGATATACAATTGGTCATATAATCGTGGTTATATAGATGTTTTTTATACTGGTATTTTCACCATGAGTATAAGAGGATTAGCTGAGCTAACTCAAATTTTTGATAAATTTGTAATTGATG